TTTCAAATGGGTCCATTCAACGATGTAAAATATTACAATGATGTAATAAAAAAAGAATCAATGAAAAGAGATAGTCTAATTCCAATTAGGAATTCCTTGGGACCTTTAGGATTAGGAAGAACCCCTCAAATTGCGCATTTTTATTCATTTTACCATTTAATAACTTATAATCAGATCTCGGTAACTAAATATTTACAACTTGACAATTTCAAACAGACTTTTCAAGTGCTTAAATATTATTTAATGGATGAAAATGGTAGGGTTTCTATTTATAATAATCCCGATCCGCGCGGTAACATCGTTTTGAATCCATTCAATTTGAATTGGAATTTTCTCCATCATAATTATTGTGAAGAAGCGTCTAGAATAATTAGCCTTGGGCAGTTTATTTGTGAAAATTTATGTATAGCCAAAAACGGACCGCACTTAAAATCGGGTCAAGTTCTAATTGTTCAAATTGACTCTGTAGTAATAAGATCAGCTAAAGCTTATTTGGCCACTCCGGGAGCAACCGTTCATGGCCATTATGGAGAAATCCTTTACGAAGGAGATACATTAGTTACATTTATATATGAAAAATCGAGATCTAGGGATATAACGCAAGGTCTTCCAAAAGTGGAACAAGTGTTAGAAGTGCGTTCGATTGATTCAATATCGATGAACCTAGAAAAGAGAATTGAGGGTTGGAACAAGAGTATAACAAAAATTATTGGAATTCCTTGGAGATTCTTGATTGGTGCTGAGCTAACTATAGTGCAAGGGCGTATCTCTTTGGTTAATAAGATCCAAAAAGTTTATAGATCTCAGGGGGTGCAGATTCATAATCGACATATAGAAATTATTGTGCGTCAAATAACATCAAAAGTGTTGGTTTCAGAAGAGGGAATGTCTAATGTTTTTTCACCCGGAGAACTGATTGAATTGTTGCGGGCGGAACGAACAGGGCGCGCTTTGGAAGAAGCGATCTGTTACCGAGCTATCTTATTGGGAATAACGAAAGCATCTCTAAATACTCAAAGTTTTATATCCGAAGCAAGTTTTCAAGAAACTGCTCGAGTTTTAGCAAAAGCCGCTCTCCGGGGTCGTATCGATTGGTTGAAAGGTCTGAAAGAGAACGTTGTTCTAGGGGGGATGATACCCGTTGGTACGGGATTCAACGGATTAGTGCAACGTTCAAGGCAACATACCAACATTCCTTTGGAAACCAAAAACAATAAACTATTCGAGGCAGAAATGCGAGATATTTTGTTCCACCACAGAGAATTATTTGATTTTTTCATTTCAAGGAATTTACACGATACACTGAGACAATCATTTCGAGGGTTGAATGATTCCTAAGAGCGGATTCACCCCCTTTCTTTTTAGCTATTTGTATTTGCGGTCATTTTTTTTTTTATTTTTATTTGGTATATAGTAATAAAGATAATAAAATAACAAATAGAATAGAAAGAAATTAATATTAATGGTTTGAATCGTGTATCAATGGCCAATATCCGTTAGAGGTAGAAACGAAGGTTCCATCGGAACAATTATTTATTTCTATTTCAGGGCACCTCGTCTCTCTTTTTTTTAATAAAAAGAAAGGAGGTGTGGATAAATAAATGACAAGAAGATATTGGAACATCCATTTGGAAGAAATGATGGAAGCAGGAGTTCATTTTGGTCATGGTACTAGTAAATGGAATCCTAGAATGGAACCTTATATCTCTTCAAAGCGTAAAGGTATTCATATTATAAATCTTATTAGAACTGCCCGTTTTTTATCAGAAGCTTGTGATTTAGTTTTTGATACAGCAAGTAGGGGAAAGCAATTCTTAATTGTTGGTACCAAAAATAAAGCAGCCGATTCAGTAGCACGGGCTGCAATAAGGGCCCGTTGTCATTATGTTAATAAAAAATGGCTAGGCGGTATGTTAACGAATTGGTATACTACGGAAACGATACTTCATAAGTTCAGGGACTTGAGAACGGAACAAAAGATGGGGAGACTCAATCGTCTTCCGAAAAGAGATTCAGCTATGTTGAAGAGACAATTATCTCACTTGCAAACATATCTGGGCGGGATCAAATATATGACTGGATTACCCGATATTGTAATAATCGTTGATCAGCAAGAAGAATATATGGCTCTTCGAGAATGTATGATTTTGGGAATTCCAACGATTTGTTTAATCGATACAAATTGTGACCCAGATCTCGCTGATATTTCGATCCCAGCAAATGATGACGCGATAGCTTCAATCCGATTAATTCTTAACAAATTAGTATTTGCAATTTGTGAGGGTCGTTCTAGTTATATACGAAATCCTTGATTCATATTAATAATGAATAATAAAAAAATTCTTTTGGGAACTCCATAGATTTATGAAATCGGTTATGATTCCTAAAAGAGATACAAGTAATTAGGGATATTATGTAATTAATTGGTATACAAATATATATAAGTCAACTAGGCAAGTCGAAAAAAGAGAAGGTTGAATCAAAATAATTCTTTTTAAAGTTCTATTTTTTTCAGAGGGCAATATGAATGTTCTATTATGTTATATCAACACACTAAAAGGCTTATACGATATATCCGGTGTGGAAGTCGGCCAACATTTCTATTGGAAAATAGGAGGTTTTCAAGTCCATGCCCAAGTAATTATTACTTCTTGGGTTGTAATTGCTATCTTATTAGGTTCAGCCATTATAGCTGTTCGTAATCCACAAACCATTCCTACTGACAGTCAGAATTTCTTCGAATATGTTCTTGAATTCATTCGAGATGTGAGCAAAACTCAGATTGGCGAAGAATACGGTCCATGGGTTCCCTTTATTGGAACTTTGTTTCTATTTATTTTTGTTTCGAATTGGTCGGGTGCTCTTTTACCTTGGAAAATCATACAGTTACCTCATGGGGAATTAGCCGCGCCTACAAATGATATAAATACTACTGTTGCTTTAGCTTTACTCACGTCAGTAGCATATTTCTATGCGGGTCTTAGTAAAAAAGGATTAGGTTATTTTGGTAAATACATTCAACCAACTCCAATCCTTTTACCCATTAATATTTTAGAAGATTTCACAAAACCCCTATCGCTTAGTTTTCGACTTTTCGGAAATATATTAGCTGATGAATTAGTAGTTCTTGTTCTTGTTTCTTTAGTACCTTCAGTGGTTCCTATACCCGTCATGTTACTTGGATTATTTACAAGCGGTATTCAAGCTCTTATTTTTGCAACTTTAGCTGCGGCTTATATAGGCGAATCCATGGAGGGTCATCATTGACTAGTTTTCGAAATAGTCTTTTTTTAGTTTAAGCCTTACGCAATATATATGCGTATCAAGATAATCTGCTTAAGGAGCATAATATATAAAAATAAATAGATAAATTATATAAATATAAACTATATAAAGTATAGAAGTAATAGTCAAAAATAAGATATTAGCGGTATTAGGGAATTGCAACAAACAAAAGGGGAAGTAAAAAAAAGGAAAGAGATCGAAAAGATCTTTTTCCTAAAATTCCAGTTCGGTCTATTTATCCCCCCCCAATGAATACTATCTTTATATTGTTTTGTTCATTTAATTCCAATATTCAATATTATTAGATATTAGTAATCATAATCTGAATAATAATTAGGATTGTAATACTTATAGTATTATGGTGTGCTATTTTAAAAAAGATGCTATTGTTATATAGAAAAATTCCCATTCAAGTTGATTTCATCCAATTAAACGGTTGACCAAAAGATAATTTTAATAAATAATAAATTACCTGAACTTAGATCAATCAAATACTTCTATTTCGATGCAACGATTCGATCTAACGAATTTGTCCATGTAGATTGATTGTACCTGCGTCGGCGAGTAAAAAAAGAAAAAATAAAGATTTACAAAAAACTAAATTCAAATTTATAAAAAAAAAAATGGATTGGTTAGGGGGGGCCGAACTAGATGTATGTACTCTAATTAGTATAAGACAACTCTTGTGAATGTTTCGAAGAATGATTCTATAATCCGATTAAATGTAAGATATGAATGGTTGATTTACGTTATCCAAGAAACACATGTATATGTAATATTAGATATTAATTAGTTATATATGTAATATCTAAGCGGCTCTATTACTGTGAATTTAGATAGGAATTCCAATGGAATCCCCTCCATTTCCTTTGTAGTTGTGAATTGAATATTAAATGAATAAAATAAAGTGACTATTGAATAAAGAGATTCAATCAAGAAAATAAGAAAAAACGAAAAATTCAAAAAGAATGGTATGGATTCAAAAAAATTCTGTGAATAAAAACTAAAAAAGAAATATCGAAGCCGTTCTGATGATTCAATAATAATATTATTACTTCAATTCCGAGTTCTTATTTCCTTCGACTGTATAGATCTTAGCGATGGAATAATTAAGTCATAATTTATTGGTTGATTGTATCATTAACTATTTACTTATTTTGGTGTGAGGAACTTATCATGAATCCACTGATTTCTGCCGCTTCCGTTATTGCTGCTGGGTTGGCCGTCGGGCTTGCTTCTATTGGACCTGGGGTTGGTCAAGGTACTGCTGCGGGCCAAGCTGTAGAAGGGATCGCGAGACAGCCCGAGGCGGAGGGAAAAATACGAGGTACTTTATTGCTTAGTCTGGCTTTTATGGAAGCTTTAACAATTTATGGACTGGTTGTAGCGTTAGCACTTTTATTTGCGAATCCCTTTGTTTAATCCGAAAAAAAAAAATACGTATTTTTTTTTAGTTTATTTCCTTGGACTTACTGCTTTTTTTGAATTCGATTAGGATTTCACTCCTCCAATTATTTGGTGGGACACTAACCCATGGGAAGGACTGATTGGAGAATGGGGAATTAGCAGAACGACTCGCCTTCTTCCTTCCCATTGTTAGTCCAATGGAATAGTTTTTTAGGAAGTGTTACAACAAACGAGATATTTCGCAATTGACATGACATAAGCATAAGGCCTGGGACTTCATTCTAATAATACTAAGTATCACTTTTTTT